GGAGGGAAATTTTTAGTACATGAAATAGCGATTTGCTAAATATTCGATAGATAAATAGATAAAAAAAGGGGATCTTCTGTTCGGAAATTGGAATCAAAGAAAGATCTTTAAGATGGCTTGTATGTTGTGACTTGTAATAAATGTTTCTCCGTAAAGGAAAGGAAGATCCGTTTTTTCAGTGTCAATTTTTTCCTATAGAACATCTAGGAACAAGAAGATTTAATTGGAAATATCGACAGATTCCCGCGCAGGACAAAGAAATATGAAAATAATAATAAAAAAAAAGATACAATTTTATCTCTATCGAATTTTTATATCAGAATAGTGAATAGAATTCTGATGCAATGGGTTAGGTCCACTTACTTTTTCTTTTGTTGATTTCGAATTAATTTAATTGGAATAATGGAAAATAACAAAGTAATAGGAATACTTTATTCAAGGAGACTGCTTAATCCGTATTTATTATAATTTGATAATCTAATCTTATTATAATTTATAATTCATTATAATACGATTAGCAAATTTATAACTATACTCTAATTTATTAGTATGTTATAATTTATACAATGATATTAAATTATACGTATATTACATTATACAATTTGTTCCTTTTTTATTACAAATATCCACAATACCTTTATTCGTACTTAAAATAGGAATATTCCCGCCGGAGTTTTTTGATTTATGAAAAAACAAAAGCCCCTTATCGGATTTGAACCGATGACTTACGCCTTACCATGGCGTTACTCTACCGCTGAGTTAAAAGGGCTCATTTGATTCAATTACTGAATAAAGTCACTATGAGTTTAGTATATAGACTTATTATAATAAGTCTATATCTTATACGTATAGCGGTTAGTTCAGAAATTCAAAATTTTACCTGTGCGGTAAATAAAATTCTAGGGAAGGATATACTAGTGAATTGAATATAGGTAAAATAAAAGATTTATTTATATTGGATTTGATAACTAGCAATACAATGAATTTTTTCCGATCCTAATTGACATCATAACGAAATTCATTTAATTGATACACGTACCTATTAATTTAACATAGATCCAACATATTTCATTGAATGATTGATAAATAAATTTGGCGTAGCCGCTGAACTAAATTATTGGCGGAAAAATGTTATAGATATAGAATCGTGAAAGATAGAAAGATCCTCCGTATCGAGTTATACCATCCCATCCCATTCCATTCTATTATATTGACAATTTTAAAAAATTATGCATACTATCTGCATAGTATCAGGGCGGCCGTTCAAGTATGGTATGCCCCCATCGTCTAGTGGTCCAGGACATCTCTCTTTCAAGGAGGCAGCGGGGATTCGACTTCCCCTGGGGGTAGGGTACTACGAAAGGAAGTTGATCGTGGATTATCAATAAGCCTGGAATTCATTTTTCCTGGGTCGATGCCCGAGCGGTTAATGGGGACGGACTGTAAATTCGTTGGCAATATGTCTACGCTGGTTCAAATCCAGCTCGGCCCAAAAATCCGCTGATCTACCACGAAATGGTATCATATAACCCATTTTGTTCTCTTCAGAAAGACCCCCCAATAGATAATGCTTCTCTGCTATATCTATAGCACTCTTTATTTAATTTACTCCATTTTTCCAACAAATTGGATCTTGATATGAGAATGGTCTTTATTCATATAAGGATCTGTAAGTATAAAATACAACCTAAGGTTTCATTGAAAAAATAATTATCCCATTTATTGGGCAATAACGAAAGGATTACTAGTAATCCAGGTCTGTCTCACTAAAGCGCAAGCGCATACCGTATGGGTATCATATATATCACTCACGGCTCTGTTCCAACACGCCAATTTGAAAGGGTTAGAATAAAATCATAAAAATATGTATACATAATACTTTATTTTATTATTTATGGTATTTACTTGGGATTGTAGTTCAATTGGTCAGAGCACCGCCCTGTCAAGGCGGAAGCTGCGGGTTCGAGCCCCGTCAGTCCCGACGGATCCAATAAAAAAATATATCAACTCCGCTCTCGATTTTTTGTGAAAGATTTTTTTTTGTAAAAGTAACTAGAATTTCATTCCCAACGGAACCCCCCCTTCTTTGATTATTATTTTTTTTTTTTTATTTAGTTTAGATTCTATTGTTTATTGAGGATTGTTTAGAATCTATGGTAAGCGTAAGGGTGGTTCAATGATACTTCATCAGATGGTTGAACAAAGAGGGCAGTAGGTTATATAAAAGAAAGAATAAAAAAGAATGATAAATAAAAAATAAAGGAATTATTGGTTGGATCAGGAATAAAATTTGGAGTTCGGTATGGATAAAAGATTTTCCTATGTTATACTATTCAATTCTTGACCATGAGTTGATTTGATAGTGCAGATATTGTTATTCATGATATTGATCCGATTCGATATCATCGAGATGGAATTCATCCCGTTGAATTTACAAGCGAAAGATTTATTATCTCTATGGGATTAACTCCCGAGTTATTGCAAATTAAAGAAAAACGAAACAATGAGATTATGGAAGTAAATATTCTCGCATTTATTGCTACTGCACTGTTTATTCTAGTTCCTACCGCTTTTTTACTTATAATATACGTAAAAACAGTCAGCCAAGGTGATTAATTTGAATTAAACTTGACTTTTTAGTTCTTATCAAAAATTGATAGAGAAGAAAGGGATTCAAATTTCGCGTCTTAAATGAACCGGGTAGACTAGAATTCGCTGTATTCTATGAAATACGATAGTATGGTAGAAAGATGCCGATATTTCTTTCTACCATACTATAGTACTATTCTTATTGTAGTGGATATTTGTAGTGTATATAAGTTCTATTGTAATCCGGGTTAATTTAATAGAGATCAATCTACAACAGTATCGTCATATTTCTATATATCGGTATATATATGAATATCTATTACATATTATATATAATGTATAATATGTATATAGCGCCCCCCAATTCTATTTCTTTGCTTTATTTACTTGTAATTATATTTAATTTGTGTTGATTTGAATAAATTTGAAATAATAGAAAAACGACTCGTACGATTCGATTCTAATTCCTGTATTGCTGATTATTTTCAATATGAATCTGATCAAAAGTCAAAAGAATCAAGGGCCTTTTTGATGGGTATGACGGGTATAATAAAAGAAAAAAAAGAATCTTTTTACTAGGATTCTGACGAAGAAGTCATTGATAGATCAGTATCAGTTGACAGATGATCTATGGAAACTCCTTCGGATTTCAAAAAAAGGGGGTTAGATTAGTAAACCTCTTTTAACGTTTGAACAGTGAGTTCAATAAAACAAATACAACCTAAATCAAATTTGCAAAATATTAAAATAAACGGGAAGTGCGCAATATGTGACTCGCCCAAGACACTATTTTAGTCTGTGTAGTAGTATCTCGTTAGAGAACTACGATGTCTGTGTTGTTTCCGATAGAAAATGTGTATCTACGTAATAACAGAACGATTTTCTTTTTGAATAATAAAAAAGGAAAGAAAAAGGTCAAATAAATAAAGTTCAACTCTTCCTCACGGTCCATATCTAATTTTAGTAAGAGTGGGTTCATCGAAATAGAAAATTGATCAAGAATTCAGTTAGAATCAATTTATTACCATTTGTATTTCTTTTACTTTGTTATTCTTTTTAGTTTCGAAATACAAACACGGAAATAATTGAAATATTTGTTTGATTGAAAGAGTATTCTTCATATATATTATTCATAAACTATTCATAAACTATATTACTACACTAAAACCCACGAAAATTTTGAAATGCAGATATTTTCTATTTCAATTTAAAAATTGAATTTTAAATTGAAATAGTGTTGAACTAGTGAAATTTCAACTAAAAAAAGCTTTTCAGAACTGAACGATTTAGAAAAAAAAAATTGATAAAGTTTAATTCCTAAACTCAATTACAATTAGTAATACTTCTAGAGTCCACTTCTTCCCCATACTACGAGTGAAAGGGAAAATGTAAAGACTACCATTAAAGCAGCCCAGGCGAGGTTTACTATATCCATGTGAATTATGTCCCCTATCTCTATGACGGAATTCTTTAATTATTGTTCACTAATAAATAATAGTGGAATCACTGGCGCAGAGTCAAAAATTCTGACCTAAGATCGTTGCTGAAACAATCCAATAAATTCAATTCTAACTTATAAGGAAGGGGTCTTATAAGAGTTCTAGTATAACCAGAAAATTCTAGTATAACCAGAAAAGATTAAGCACAAGCAAAATATGCGGAGACACCCTTGGCTTGGAAGTATCAAAGAAATGATATTAAATTAATATGTAGAAATAAGAAAAATAGATTCTTTATTTTGTTGCCCTTCATTAAGTAAGTATAAAAAAATAGAAGAAAGGTAGATCACTACCTATCCCATACCCTATCTCTTTCCGATTTTATTTTGATCTAATTTATTTTGATCTAATCCTTACCGTCTCTTTATTGTTTCATAGAAACAATCGGAGGACGCCTTATTATGTTCTTCCCTAGAGATTAACGAAAAAAGGTATATCTATTAAGTATAAGTAAAAGCCAATTACTCATTCAATCGAATTAATATTGATTGAATACCAGAGTACTCAAAGACTTTGATGAATATGTATACAAAGTATCTTCTGCCCTTTCCGCAACTACAAATTAGATTTTCGTCCTTCTATCCAATCGAATTCCAAACCCGGCCCCTAAAGGTAGACACTCCATTAGTAATGGAAGGGCTATCAAGATTTATCAATTTCTTGCGTTTGCTTTCGTGGGAAAAAATTTCCAAATTCTATCAGCAAAACAGAAGAGGGTATGTCAATTCTTTTGGTGATTAGGCGACACCCGGATTTGAACTGGGGAAAAAGGATTTGCAGTCCCCCGCCTTACCGCTCGGCCATGCCGCCAAAATGATAGCAACTAAAAATAGATGAAAAAATTATCCCTTTGTCTTCTTATTTATCCTATTGTACTTGTATTTTGAATCTTAATCCTGTTTTTCGTAATTC